GTTTTGGTAATCGGTACATGTTTTGTTAAGCCACCCATAAGACCCATATTCTGACTTTTATCCGGAGAATAGCCAACAACAGTTTCCATTGAATGAATAACGGACCCAGACCCTAAAAATAATAAGGCTTTGGAATAAGCATGAGTAATCAAATGAAATAAAGCACTTCGATAAGACCCCATCCCCAGGGCTAACATCATATAACCCAATTGAGACATTGTCGAATAGGCTAAACCCCTTTTAATGTCTTTTTGAGCAAGAGCTAAAGTAGCTCCTAATAATAGTGTGATTATGCCGATCAACGAGATTAAATTCATTATATGGGGTATAACCATGAAAAGAGGGAGAAGGCGGGCTACAAGAAAAATCCCTGCGGCCACCATAGTAGCAGCGTGTATAAGAGCTGAAATAGGAGTGGGTCCCTCCATAGCATCGGGTAACCACACATGAAGGGGAAATTGTGCAGACTTAGCAACCGCACCGGCAAATAATAAAGCAGCACACAAAGTAACAAAGGCAAAATAAACTTCATTATTATAAATCAAGTTATTGAGTATTTCGAATAAATCCCGAAATTCAAAACTACCTGTTATCCAATAAAAACCTAAAATTCCTAATAATAACCCAAAATCGCCTACGCGATTAGTTACAAATGCTTTTTGACAAGCATTTGCCGCAGAAGGCCGTGTAAACCAAAACCCTATTAATAGATAGGAACACATCCCAACCAATTCCCAAAAAAAATAAATTTGTATCAAATTTGAACTAGTAACTAATCCCAACATGGAAGTACTGAAAAAACTCATATAAGCAAAAAATCTCAAGTATCCTTGATCGTAAGCCATATAATTATCACTATAAATAAGAACCGTGATTCCAACAGTAGTAATTAACATTGACATAATAGAAGTAAGTGGATCGATCAGGCAACCGAATTCTAAAGAAAAATCATTATCGAGTGTCCAAGACCATACATATTGGTGGATAGAACTGCTATTTATTTGCTGAATAGATAGATTAGTTGAAAAAATCATGACTATACTTAACAATAAAATACTTGTAAAAGCCCACATACGACGAAGATTTTTTGTTGCTGTCGGAAAAAGAAGAAGCCCCACTCCTATTAACATAGGAACTGGAAGTGGAACGAAAGGTAAAATCCACCCATATTGATATGTTTGTTGCATAAAAAAATTTAAATTCGTAATTAATTCTTTCCGATTTATCGGATTTTACTTCTTTTGAAAGGAGTCAATAAAAAAATGAAAATATGCACTAACTAAAAATATAGAATTTTTTAATTTTTATTTCTTTTTACTTATTCTTTCTGAATTTCTTCTAAATATTTCAAATATTCAAATCAAGAAGTTCCAATAGGTCAAATCGTATGAAAGACAAAGATTAATTATGAGTCTCCTTCTACTTTGAAAATTCAAGTCAAATTTTAACAAGTTACTAAAAATATTCTTCTTTTTTTTTTTTTAGAAAAATTTGATAGGATTTTACCATATCGTTGATAGATAGTCCATTCTTTTCTAATTTTAGAAAAAATTCTCTAGAAAAGCGCAGATTTTTTTGAACAATAGATGTCTTTCACATCCAGCTATACTAATGAGTAATCTCTTAATTTTTATTTAAATGGCAGTTCCAAAAAAACGTACTTCTGTATCAAAAAAGCGTATTCGAAAAAATTTTTGGAAAAGGAAAGGCTATTGGGCGGCGTTAAAGGCATTTTCTTTAGGTAAATCTCTTTCTACCGGGACTTCAAAAAGTTTTTTTGTGCAACAAACAAATAAAATCAAAAAATAAGTTATTAAGAAATAAAGCAGAAAACCTTAGAACAATCTAAATCGCCCTGACTCAAAAATTGAACCCTTCCTTTTCACTTTTCAAAAAGAAAATTCCCCAATTCCATTTCCTAGTGAATTAATCCATAGGAAATGGAATTCTTCTGTTTACTTTGGCCGAATTCAAGTTTTTTGTTAAAAAAACACAAGATACTCTATTTTTTCTTTCCAGGACAGGAGTCTTATTTTTACTACCAACCTATTTGTACTATAAAAAAAAAAGATTTTCTTTTTTGTACAACTTTCTTACTTTTTTATTTTCTATAAATTCTTATATAAATCTATGTTAATATGTTAATGTAATATAATATATATAGCCAATATATCTCTCGCCATCAATTCACGCAAAAACACTTAATGAAAATATTCTAGATAAATATGTGTGAATTTTTAATAATGTAAAATATTTTTTTGTTCATTGATAAAACTTATTTTTTGGTTGCACTTTTTAAAATCAAATAAATCAAAACGGTAAATAAAAAAATGTTTTTTTTTGGGGGGGGCTTAATTCATAGTAAGACTGGCCGGTTTTAGAAGAGCTCAAGTGGAGAAGAGTCTAAAATCCACAATAAAACTAAAACCCTAAACTAAAATAATGAACCTTCAAGTACATATTTGAACAAATTTTTATTCATCCATTTGAATCTTTCCTATAAAATATTGCACCCAATTGAATTCTTAAATCTAGACGATTTTTTAAAAATAGGTTATTATGGGGTCAAGACAAGCCGCTATGGTGAAATTGGTAGACACGCTGCTCTTAGGAAGCAGTGCTAGAGCATCTCGGTTCGAGTCCGAGTAGCGGCATGGCATATCCATATCATCTCCTAAAAAAAAAATAAATAAAATAGATCCTATAATGAATAATAATGAATTCCATTTCCGATTTCGATTTTATAATTAAGGAACTTTTTTATGATATTTTCAACTTTAGAACATATATTAACTCATATTTCTTTTTCGACTGTTTCAATTCTAATTTCAATTCATTTAATAACCTTTTTTGTCGATGAAATCATAAAACTATATGATTCATCCGAAAAGGGCATGATAATGATCTTTTTGTGTATAACAGGATTATTAATTTCTCGTTGGATTTATTCAAAACATTTTCCACTAAGTGATTTATATGAATCGTTAATCTTCCTTTCGTGGAGTTTTTCCTTTATTTATATCGTTCCATATTTCAAAAAAAATAAAAATCTTCTAAACACAATAATTAGTCCAAGTGCTCTTTTTTCCCAGGGCTTTGCTACCTCAGGTCTTTTAACTGAAATACACGAATCCACAATATTAGTACCCGCCCTTCAGTCCGAGTGGTTAATAATGCACGTAAGTATGATGATATTAGGATATGTGGCCCTTTTATGTGGATCATTATTATCAGTATCACTTCTAGTCATTACAGTTAGAAAAAAGAGAAGAATTTTTTCTACGAATAATCGTTTATTAAATTTAAACGAATCATTTTTACTTGGTAAAGTCGAATACATGAATCAAGCAAAAGGAACAAATGTTTTACAAAAAACTTCTTTTTTTTCTCCAATAAATTATTATAAGTCACAATTGTTGAATCAATTGGATTATTGGAGTTATCGGGTTATTAGTCTAGGATTTCTCTTTTTAACGATAGGAATTCTTTCTGGAGCAGTATGGGCTAACGAAGCGTGGGGATCCTATTGGAGTTGGGACCCAAAAGAAACTTGGGCCTTTATTACTTGGATCATATTTGCAATTTATTTACATACTCAAACAAGTATAAAATTGAAGGGTACAAATTCAGCAATTGTAGCCTTTATTGGATTTCTTATAATTTGGATATGCTATTTTGGAGTAAATCTATTAGGAATAGGGTTACATAGTTATGGTTCATTTATATTAACATCTAATTAAATTCAAAAAAAAGGGGGGATTCTTACCAATAGGAATAGAAAAGCATGCAATGCATATCAGATAAAAAACTTTGTGTGAACTAGTGAGAGCCCCGCGAATCAAAGTCACGGGGCTCTCGCCAGTTCAAATTCAAATTCATTTTTTTTAGTTAAGACAAGAGAAGAAAAAGCCTTCTTTTTGTGATTGTACAACGAACCTTTTTGTAAATGATAAGATAGTTTTTTCATTTTGTTATCAACAAAAAAACTATCTATAAAAATAATTAGATAGGATAACTTCAACCTTTTCAACTGATAGTGAAAGAATGAAATCTGGGTACATACCAATACCGAGTACGGGTAAAAAAATAGAGATCGAAAGAAATAACTCTCGCGGCCCTGAATCAAAAAAGTAAGAGTTTTGGCCGTTAAATATCTTGTATCCATAGAACATCTGGCGTAACATAGATAATAAATAAATAGGGGTTAATATCATTCCAATTGCCATTACAAAAGTAATTAGGATTTTTGTCATTAAAAGAAATTTTGGACTAGTAACTAATCCAAAAAATACTATTAATTCGGCAACAAAACCACTCATACCTGGTAATGCGAGGGAGGCCATCGAAAAACTACTGAACATCGTGAACATTTTTGGCATTGGGATAGCTATTCCACCCATTTCGTCAAGATAAAGAAGACGTATTCTATCATAAGTTGTTCCCGCCAAGAAAAAAAGTGCAGCACCGATAAATCCATGAGAGATTATTTGTAAAAGGGCTCCGTTGAGCCCCATATCCGTGATAGAACCAATTCCTATAATTATGAAACCCATATGAGATACAGAGGAATAGGCTATTCTTTTTTTTAAATTCCGTTGACCAAGAGATGTTGAAGCTGCATAAATTATTTGCATTGCGCCCACTATTATCAACCAAGGAGAAAATAGAGAATGAGCATGAGGAAATAATTCCATATTGATGCGAATTAATCCATAGGCTCCCATTTTTAATAAGATTCCGGCTAGAAGCATACAAGTACTATAATGCGCTTCTCCGTGGGTATCTGGTAACCATGTATGTAGGGGTATGATTGGTAATTTGACAGCAAAAGCAAGAAAAAACCCAATATAAAATAATATTTCCAAGGCCACAGGATAGGACTGATTAGCCAATATTTCAAAATTTAATGTTGGTGTAGTAGAACTATATAAACCGACGCCCAGAACTCCCATTAAAAGAAAAATAGAACCCCCTGCCGTGTACAAAATAAACTTTGTAGC